GATCATGAGACATATAATTGTCACTATAAATAAGAACCATAATTCCAACAGTAGTAATTAATATTGACATAATAGAAGTAAGTGGATCAACCAAGCAGCCAAATTCTAAAGAAAAATCATTATTGATGGTCCAAGACCATACATATTGATAGACAGAATTCTTATTTATTTGCTGAATAGAAAAATAGGCTGCAAAAACCATAACTATACTTAACAATAAAACACTAGGAAAAGCCCACATACGACGAAGATTTTTTGTTGCCGTTGGAAAAAGTAGAAGTCCTGCTCCAATTAACATAGGAACTGGAAGTGGAATGAAAGGTAGAATCCATAAATATTGATATATATATTCCATAAAAAAAGAAATAAACGAATTTATCTTAATTAATTAATTGTTTCTGATTCACCGGTTCTTAGTTATTTTCTTTTGAAAGGGGTTCGGTTAATAAAAAAATTAAGATATATAAAATAAAACTTAAATAGAATTTTTTAGCCTTAATTATTCTGAATCTTTGTAAACTACTTCAAATATTAAAAATCAAGAGGCTATAATTGGTCATACGTATTTTTGTTTTTATTAATGTTGAACTGTTAATATAAAATTTTTTAGTAAAATTTTATGAAAATCTAAAAAATTTCAATTTTCATTCTAATTATTACGTATTACAATAATTTATTTATATCTATAGAGCAAGAAAAAATAATTAGACCAAACATTATTTGATATGAATCATACATAAAGTCCATAACTTGACCCATAAAAACTAGTTATTGTAATAGGTTATTCAGCATCATTAAGCCATTTGTTTTATAACAAATTTTATTCTCTTCTATTACAACAAAAGCTATTTCTCGGAAATACTAGGATATCTACCATTTTTTTTTACGTAAAAAAGGGCAAATAAAATGCATTTTATAAATTAAAAAAATATAAAATTATGTATTTTGTAGACTTTAACAGATTAACTACTAGTCTAATTCGAATTAGAGAATAATAAAATGGTTGTACTCTTTCTTCACGCTTGACTAATTAAATAAATTAATATAATAGAAAATAAAATTCTTTAAGTTTTTAAAATTAAGCGAGATAGGCGATAGGAATAGGGGTTGGGTTATTAAACTTTTTGATTTAGTTTATTACATGTATAAATGTAACACAACGAAAATATAGAGAAAACGTAATGCACAATCTTATCTTTTTTGTTTGTATTGTATTTTTTCATTTTATCGACTTCAATCTATTTGGCATAGTAGATCTTATTGTTCTTAGTAATATTTTAGGCGATTTTTAGACCCCTTTTTATTTTATGAAGGTAGTATAATTTAAAGAATAAATAGATAGAGAATAGTAAAGAACAATGGATTTTAAACATAGATGTCTTTCACATCCAACTGAAGAACCTATTATAATTTTTTAATGGCAGTTCCAAAAAAACGCACCTCTATTTCAAAAAAACGTATTCGTAAAAATATTTGGAAAAGGAAGGGATATCGGGCAGCATTGAAAGCTTTTTCATTAGCGAAATCTCTTTCTACCGGGAGTTCTAAAAGTTTTTTTTGTGTAACAAATAAATAATATTAATCAAACAATATAATAAATAATCTAATTTTTTTTTTTTATTTATTTACTTTAATTTGAAGACATCTTTTTGCTTTCGTTTCTAATATAGATAATAATTCTTTTGTCTACTGAATTCGAAAAATGAATGGTACTTAAAAAAAAGGATATACGCAAGCACAAGATTTCACCTTTCGTTTTAGTATGTTTTATTATTTTCAGGATGGGGATTATAACTTTCCCCATCGACTTGATTCACTAATAAAAATAAATTTATTTTTTAGTTGTATTTTTTTTTTTTATAACGAAGAGAAGAGGTCTTTGAAACTACACTTTTTTATTAAGGTTAAAATGCGTTTTATAATCTTCTAAACCATTATTTTTCAAAATTATTATTACTATAATAGACTCCTTAACCCAATTAAATTTATAAAAGTCCTTTTTACATTTTTAGGTCATTACATTATATGGCGAATGTACAAATTTTTAGTGATCTATTTTATATCCTATGTTTCGATTGTAAGATCGATAAGATATAATTTAAAATTTATAAAGTATTTTTAAAGTAGGATACAATTTCTATCGAAATTTTCTTTATATGATTGATACACCTATACTAATACCTAACTTAATTGGTTTGTTAAATTTTAACACAAATTCTCTACACAACGAAAATCCCTAACGATTAATACAAAACTAACTATGCAAATATTTCCATAAATATCTTGAGCGGATCACTGAAATTATGTTAAAATTTTCTTTTTTCTTCATCAAAAAAAGAAATTTATTATGTTAGATTAAAAATGCAAACGAGACAGAACATTGTTTTTAGTTCTATCCATGGATTGAAGTAAAAATTATTTAGTTACAACTGTTACATTTGAGGAGAGCAGAAAGTAATAACCTCCGACAAACCACATTGTTAGTTCAAATTTACATTTTAAAATAAAAAATTAACGAAAAATCTCTAATTTTTAAACAAGTTTTATTCATCAATTTGAATGGTTTCCTAAAAAAAATATTGTATTGAAGAAATTCCTTCAATCTCGACGATTGGATAAAAATAAGTTATTATGATTTCGAATAAGCCGCTATGGTGAAATCGGTAGACACGCTGCTCTTAGGAAGCAGTGCTAGAGCATCTCGGTTCGAGTCCGAGTGGCGGCATGGCATCTTCTAAAGGAGTAAGTGCTATAATTAATTCAATTCCCGATTTCAATTCCTATAATTGAGGGACCCTTTTTTAATAATTTTTATGATATTTTCAACTTTAGAGCATATATTAACTCATATATCCTTTTCGATCGTGTCAATTGTAATTACCATTCATTTGATAACTTTATTAGTCGATGAAATAGTAGGCCTATATGATTCGTCAGAAAAGGGGATGATAGCTACTTTTTTCTGTATAACAGGATTATTAGTTACTCGTTGGATGTATTTTGGACATTTACCATTAAGCGATTTATATGAATCATTAATTTTTCTTTCGTGGAGTTTTTCTATTATTCATATGATTCCGTATTTAAAAAAAAAAAAAAACCATTTAAGCGTAATAACCGCGCCAAGTGTTATTTTTACTCAAGGTTTTGCTACTTCTGGTCTTTTAACTGAAATCCACCAGTCCGCAATATTAGTACCCGCTCTACAATCCCATTGGTTAATGATGCACGTAAGTATGATGGTATTGAGCTATGCAGCTCTTTTGTGTGGATCATTATTATCACTAGCTCTTCTAGTGATTACATTTCGAAAATTCCTACGGATTTTTAGTAAAAGCAATACTTTAATAAATCAGTCATTTTACTTTGGTGAGATTCAATACGTGAACGATAGAAACAATGTCTTACGAAACACTTCTTTTATTTCGTCTCAAAATTATTACAGGTATCAATTGATTCAAAAATTGGATCGGTGGAGTTATCGTATTATTAGTCTAGGGTTTATCCTTTTAACCGTAGGTATTCTTTCGGGAGCAGTGTGGGCTAATGAAGCATGGGGATCATATTGGAATTGGGATCCAAAGGAGACTTGGGCATTTATTACTTGGACCGTATTCGCGATTTATTTACATATTAGAACAAATAAAAATTTTGAAAGTGTAAATTCTGCAATTGTGGCCTCAATGGGATTTCTTATAATTTGGATATGCTATTTTGGGGTTAATCTATTAGGAATAGGGTTGCATAGTTATGGTTCATTTACATTAATATCTAATTGAATTGAATAAAGGACTTGACGAATAGAAACATAGGACGGCATACGTGTATATATACAAAAACTTCATGTAAACCGTCAAGAACCATTTGAATCATTCCATTTCCATTATTTGATTCAAATGGTTCTCACAAATGCCAAATAGATCTAGTTATAATATAATTCCAATTAAGTTATTTATCTTTGAACTTATCGAGAAGAAAAAATACTTATTTTTTTATTGTACAATCAACTATTTTTTAAATCGGGAGATTTCAGTTTAATCTTTTCGTTTACTCACAAAAACTATCTATAAAAATAATTGGATATAATAGCCTCGACCTTGTCAATTGATAATGAGAAAACGAAATCGGGATAAACACCAATACCTATTACAGGTAAAAGGATGGAGATCGACACAAATAATTCTCGCGGTCCAGAATCAAAAAAATAAGAGTTTGGGGCATTAAAAAGCTTGTATCCATAGAACATCTGACGTAACATAGATAATAAATAAATAGGAGTTAATATCATTCCAATTGCCATTACAAAAGTAATTAATACTTTTGTCATTAAAAGATATTTTTGGCTAGTAAGTATTCCAAAAAAAACTATCAATTCGGCAACAAAACCGCTCATGCCCGGTAATGCAAGAGAAGCCATTGATACGATACTGAAAGTCGTGAATATTTTTGGAATTGCGATAGCCATTCCGCCCATTGCGTCGAGATAAACAAGACGTATTCTATCATAACTCGTTCCGGCCAAGAAAAAAAGCGCTGCGCCAATAAATCCGTGAGAGATTATTTGTAAAATGGCTCCATTGAGTCCCGTATCGCTTATAGAACCAATTCCTATAATTATGAAACCCATATGAGATACAGAAGAGTATGCTATTCTTTTTTTTAAATTACGCTGACCAGGAGATGTTAAAGCTGCATAGATTATTTGAATTGTGCCTACTATTATCAACCAGGGAGAAAATATAGAATGGGCGTGGGGTAATAATTCCATATTGATCCGAATCAATCCATATGCTCCCATTTTTAATAAGATTCCGGCTAAAAGCATACAAGTACTGTAATGCGCCTCTCCATGGGTGTCTGGTAACCATGTATGTAAGGGTATGATCGGTAATTTGACAGCAAAAGCAATAAGAAAGCCAATATAGAATATTATTTCCAGTGCTACGGGATACGATTGATTAGCTGATGTTTCAAAATTTAATGTTGGTTCATTGGAACCATATAAACCAATACTCAAAACTCCCATTAATAAAAAAACGGAACTTCCTGCAGTGTACAAAATAAATTTTGTAGCTGAATACAAACGTTTCTTTCCCCCCCACATGGATATAAGTAGATAAACTGGAATTAATTCTAACTCCCACATGATGAAAAAAAGTAAAAGGTCTCGAGAAGAAAAAAGTCCTATTTGACCACTATACATTGCTAACATCAGGAAATGGAATAGTCGGGAATCCCGAGTAACCGGCCGAGCCGCTAAAGTTGCTAAAGTTGTAATAAATCCTGTCAGTAAAATAGGTCCTATAGAAATTCCATCTATTCCCAATCTCCAATAAAAATCAAAAAAATCGATCCATTTATAATCCTCTGTCAATTGCATTAATGGATCATCCAATTTGAAACGATAACCGAATGCATAGGTTGTTATAAGGAGTTCCACTATGCATATACCTATTGTATACCACCGAATTACCTTATTTCCTCTATGAGGGAGAAAGAAAATTAAGGAACCCGCGGATATTGGCAAAACTACAGCTAGCGTTAACCAGGGAAAATAATTCATGGTAAAAACAAGATAAACTTGGACCAGAAAAACCCGTACTCAAAATAAATATTTTTTGAGCGCGGGTTTTTGTCGGTAAAGGTAAAAAAATCAAATGTATTCAAGTAGGGTTTTCTGGAACGTATTAATAAGCTAGACCCATACTTCGAGTTGTTTCATGCCATAAATAAACTCGAACACTCAAGAAATCCGTTGGACAGGCAGATTCACATCTCTTACAACCGACACAGTCCTCTGTTCTTGGAGCAGAAGCAATTTGCTTAGCTTTACATCCGTCCCAAGGTATCATTTCTAATACATCCGTTGGGCAGGCTCGGACACATTGAGTACATCCTATACACGTATCATAAATCTTTACTGAATGCGACATTGGATCTATAAATTTTTGAATGTCAGAAATTTTCGATCTAGTAAACTTGGAAATGAATCATATATTTAAACGCCAGATGAATCAATAATTTATCAGAATTTTTATAATCAATCTACTTCTTGATCGACTCATGCGATAGAACCAAGATACTTTGATTTTCGAAAATATGTATTATACATAATTATGGTCATGATAATTCGAATTTAGGAATATTAGAATTTATATGATTAAGACTATTTATTCAACAAATTCGATTGATTGATACGAGTTGATTTTCTGTTACGATAAATTGACGAAACAATAGCCAGGCCAATAGCTGCTTCAGCGGCTGCAATAGCTATAACAAAAATGGAGAAAATATTTCCTTTTAATTGGCGACTATCAAAAAAATCAGAAAATGTTACGAAATTTATATTAACTGCATTCAGTATAAGTTCAAGACACATAAGGGCTCTAACCATATTTCGGCTCGTGATCAATCCATAGATGCCGATAGAAAATAAGTAGGCACCCAAAACAAGTACATGTTCGAGCATCATTGACCAACTCCTTCGCAATTTTGATTCATTTAAAAATGAACTGAACAACAATTCAACAGATTCAATTGACTAGAATAAAAAAAGTACGGAACAAGGGAATATATTCTATTGATATATAGAATAGCTTTAATAAAATAATTTCTATTTTAGCCATAACCAATCTTTAATTGAAGGGAAATAAATGTAATAAAACAGAACAGAGTTTAATTTGAATTGCTATTACTAATTCTATAGATTTTTTACTGTCGAGCCACGGCAATTGCACCTATCAAAGCCGCTAAAAGAATTATTGAAACGAATTCGAATGGAAGAAAAAAATCTGTTGATAAATGAATTCCAATTTGTTGACTATTACTTATCAAATCTTGCTCTACAATCTGATTTGATCTTGTAGTCCAAATAATCCCGTACCATGACGTATCTGTAATAGTAATCATGAGTAAAACAAAAATACTTGTACAAACTGGCAAAGTAACCCCATCCCCAACGGTCCAAAGATTCAAATCTTTGTAATAATCCGAACCATTCATGAACATCACGGCAAATACGATTAAAACATTTATAGCTCCCACGTAAATAAGTAGTTGTGCAGCAGCTACAAAATAGGAGTTTAATAGAATATAGAATAGGGATATACAAACAAGAACTAGTCCCAATGAAAAGGCAGAATAAATGAGGTTGGTAAATAATACCACTCCCATACCTCCTAGTATAAGAACCGATCCCAAAAAGACTAAAAGAAAATCGTGTATTGGTCCGGGCAAATCCATTATATGTAAAATAAGAGATAAATAAATCGAAATATTTTTCATGACCTTATTGAGACCCGACCAGGAAAAATTTTTTATGATTTTTGAGCAATTCCTAATTAAATCCGAAGGGATATTAATAAATGTAAGTACACTTATTGGACTAACTTCATTCTTTATCTGAAAAAGTAGTTCTAATTCGAAACTATCTATTTTATATTTTTGAAAAATGAAAAATATATTAATTAATAAAAATATATTAATTAATATATTTTTATTAATTAATATATTTTTCAATCCAAATTAAGATGTGATTCTTACCAAGCAATCCATAGTTGGTATTTGTAGTTATTGACCAAACAAAACGAAAGAAACCTTATTCCTTTAGATTAGATCAAAACTAAATCTTAGTATTAGTAAAGTAATTATAAATTATTCTTTAATCAAGAGATTTACTTATTTTTTATTTGAGGCGAATTGGAAATTGTTCGAATTGTATAATCATCAATTACTGACATTGGTACACGACCCAAAGCAATTTGATTATAATTCAATTCATGACGATCATAAGTAGAAAGTTCATATTCTTCAGTCATTGATAAACAATTTGTTGGACAATACTCAACGCAATTACCACAAAATATGCAGACTCCGAAATCAATACTGTAATTAAGCAACCGTTTCTTACGAATGTCAGTTTCCAATTTCCAATCAACAACGGGTAGATCTATAGGACATACACGAACACATACTTCACAAGCAATACATTTATCAAATTCAAAATGGATTCGACCGCGGAAACGCTCCGCGGCGATTAATTTTTCATAAGGATATTGAATAGTTACGGGTAAACGATTTGCGTGGGATAAAGTAATCATGAAACTTTGACCAATGTACCTTGCAGCTCGTACTGTTTGTTGACCATAATTCATGAACCCAGTTACCATAGAGAACATATCGTTAATATATATATGAATAATTTTAGGTTTGTTTATTTCTCTTGTTTGAAACAAGTTGTGAATAGAGTATAGAATGTTCCTTTACAGCGAAAAGAGTTGGGAAGAAGTTGTTAATAATAGATTACCTAGAGAAATAGGTAAAAGAAATTTCCATCCAAGATTCAATAGCTGGTCCATTCTTAGCCTCGGTAAAGTCCATCTTGTTGTGATAGGAATGAACAAAAACAAATAAGTTTTAGCTAATGTAATAAAGATACCAATTGTCGCTCCAAAAACGCCACATGTTTTATTTAGTTCAAAAAGTTCAGAAATATATATGTCCGGAATAGAGATATTCCAACCTCCCAAGTAAAGAACTGTGACAAATAATGACGAAACTAATAGGTTTAGATAGGAAGCAACATAAAATAAACCAAATTTTATACCCGAGTATTCGGTTTGATAACCTGCTACTAATTCTTCTTCTGCTTCTGGTAAATCAAAAGGCAATCTCTCACATTCTGCTAGGGACGAAATGATAAAAATGCTAAACCCTATAGGCTGACGCCACAAATTCCAGCCCCAAAAACCATATTTGGATTGCGCTTCAACTATATCAACTGTACTTAAACTGTTAGATAATTATAGTCGGTGATACCATCACTGTTACCATCGCTATTACAGAACCGTACATGAGATTTTCACCTCATACGGCTCCTTGAAAGCCGGAAATAAATCTAAGGACCGCATCAGTATTATTTTATCTTAATATCTTTGTAGGATGGATTAAGGTCAAAATCTATCGAACGGTCCAAAATTAGACCAATTTAATTCTGCCTGTTATAATTATTTAAATTAATAATTTAAATAATTAATAATAAATAAAAAGTACTTCTGAATTGATCTCATCCTTTCTTTAATAATTTGAATTCTTCTTTGTTCAGTAATAACTTAACTGTTCAATAAAATACTTATTGTAGAAATATCAATAACCCGTTGGTTTCACTTACGAAAAATAATTCGATATTAATTCATCAATTATGACACAAATTTTATATCTATTAATATGTATATGGGAAAGAATAAAAGAAAAAAAGAATAAAAAAGATATTTTTTTTATTCTTTTAGTGTAATTGGATTTCTTTCTCTTTTTTTTTCATTCCTATTCTTCTTTCTATTTCTGAGAAAAAGAGGGTTACAAAATAAAAAGAAAGTAAAGGATTATTTCGTTTCCAATAGTTATTTATTTAATCGGTGGATAGGAGCATACTCTGGATTGGAATCGTGTCATGGGGAGTACTGCTTGATCATTTCTACCAACTTAAAGCCCCAATTAGTATTCTTTGTATATTATGTAAAAATGTCCTTTTGGAAAATTTACATAATCTCGGTTACTAATCCTTTACATATTTTGGTGTTTCTAACCATCCACTCGTTTTTGCTCAACCCCCCGTATGGTAATACATACAAATGATAGTGAAAACTTAATATGGTTGATCTTTTGAGCCCGCTTCAAGTCAGGATGACTAATCAACCAATCTTGGGGGAACCGGTCTCTTCTGCTGATTTTTATTTCCGCTTAACTCTTTAACTCTTATACATAGAAAATGAGACTTAATCTTTTTACTGCGAATTTATAGATAAGCTGTTTTCTTTCACTCATATAACTATTTGATTTAGTTCATCAATCCAAATAATGAATAAAAAAATGAAGATATCTACTCAATTCATTCCAACCCTTTCCTTGAAAGGAGGAAATAGAGAAAAGCCCTTTCCTTTAAAGGAGGGAATATAGAAAAGTGTATGTCCATGTATCAACGAATCGCACGTAGAGATATTGATAACACACATAAAGTTAATGGTATTTCATAACTAATCGATTGAGCAGCAGCTCGTAGACCACCTAAAAAAGAATATTTATTATTTGACCCGTATCCTGACATAAGAAGTCCAATTGGAGCAATACTGGAAATGGCAATCCATAAAAAAACACCGATATTGAGATCTGCTAAAACAAGGTGATAGCCAAAAGGAACTACTGAATAGCTTACTAAAATTGATATGACTGCTATGGACGGCCCGATGCTGAATAAACGATTATCACCCCTAGATGGAATAATATTTTCTTTGAAAAGTAGTTTTGCCCCATCGGCTAGAGCTTGAAGAACTCCCAAAGGGCCAGCGTATTCAGGGCCAATGCGTTGTTGTATCCCTGCGGATATTTCTCTTTCTAACCATACAATTACCAGTACGCCTATTGTGATTCCCAATACAAGAATCAAAATAGGAATAAGCACCCATATAATTCCATAAACCTCTTTTAAAAATTCTAATCTAGAAAAAGAATCAATATCTTGTACTTCTGGTGTATGAATTATCATTTCAACGATCAACTTCTCCCATAATGATATCTATACTACCTAGTATCGTCATAATATCAGCCAATTTCATTCTTTTAACTAACTGAGGAAGAATTTGCAAATTGATAAAACCCGGAGGGCGAATTTTCCATCTCCAAGGAAAACCACTCTGATCCCCTATCAGAAAAATTCCCAATTCTCCCTTTGGGGCTTCGACTCTCACATAAAGTTCTTGTTTTGGCAATTCAAATGTAGGAGAAGGTTTTTTACTAATAAATCGATATTCAAAATCATTCCATTCCGGATTCCTTTCTGTATCAAAGTATCGTATTTCTAAATTCTCATAGGGTCCCCCTGGAATTCCTTCCAGGGCCTGTTGAATAATTTTTATGGATTCTATCATTTCACCAATTCGGACTAGATAACGAGCCAACGAATCTCCTTCTTTTTGCCACTGTACTTCCCAATCAAATCCGTCGTAACACTCATAATGATCAACTTTACGAAGATCCCACTGGATTCCGGAAGCTCGCAGCATTGGTCCCGATAAACCCCAATTTATTACCTCCTCTCTACCAATAATGCCTACACCCTCGACGCGTTCTAAAAAAATAGGATTTCGTGTAATAAGTTTTTGATATTCAGCAACTCTTGTTAAAAAATAATCGCAGAAATCCAAACATTTATCTATCCAGCCATGAGGTAGATCGGCCGCTACTCCTCCGATACGAAAATAATTATGCATCATTCTCATACCAGTGGCAGCTTCGAATAGATCATATACTAATTCTCTTTCTCTAAAAATATAGAAAAAGGGAGTTTGTGCACCAATATCCGCCATAAAAGGACCGAGCCATAATAGATGAGAAGCTATACGACTCAATTCCAACATAATTATTCTGATATAGCTGGCTCTTTTAGGTACTTGAATATTTCCCAACCGTTCCGGTCCGTTTACAGTTATTGCTTCTGTGAACATAGTAGCTAAATAATCCCAACGTGTTACATAAGGCAAATATTGTATAATTGTTCGGTTTTCTGCAATTTTTTCCATCCCTCGGTGTAAATAACCCAATATCGGTTCACAGTCAATAACATCTTCACCATCTAGAGTAATGATGAGTCGAAGAACACCATGCATTGATGGGTGGTGTGGGCCCATATTGACTATCATGAGGTCTTTTCTTGTAGCTGGTATATTCATAGGTTTTTCCTCGATTCATTATTTTATGGATTGCTGAAAACGAAAAAAAGTTCATTAAAATTCAAGATTTCATAAATCAAATAATTCAAAATACCTGTTAAAATTAACGAGTTTTTGATTCGCGAATATCCAACTGATTAATTAATTCTTTATAACATATTATATTTTTCTTTGACAAATAAGACAGCAGTCGCTGACGTTTTCCCAGAATTTTACGTAAACCTCTCTGAGATAAATAGTCTTTTTTGTGTAATTGTAAATGTGAAGTAAGTCTTCGTATCCTATTTGTGAAACGAACTATTTGAAATTCAACAGACCCTCTGTTTTCCTCTTTTTCTTCTTGTGAAATAACTGAGATGAATGAATTTTTTACCATAAAATGAAATCTTCTCTACCCCCTCTTTATTATTTTAAGATATTTTTATTGATAGATATCTTTATTGATCAGTAATAATAATGCCCCTCATTTTTATTTTGTATATACAACAATCTTAATTTTTTTATTAATAAAATTTAATCAATTTGATTTAAATTTTTTAATTCGATTTGAAAAGGTATACAAAAGCATGGTTGTTTTTCTGCACTCACAAAAGATTAGACCTAAAATAAGAATATTTTGTCGATTCATTTTTAGATATAATTGAGATGTCATTAAATTAGTATCATGTATCAGAATGAAATGTAAGACAATGCATATGTGCCTCTCTTTGTCCTCATAGACCGGATATGGTATGGGAAATATAGTAAAAATTTACTATTAATGAATTTTCAATCGCGGATACATATGTATTCTTACCATACTGAAACGACTGCCATTATTGGTATTAAACCAATAACGATTCATACAAGCTAAATCTTCTACTCGATAATTGGGCCAAAGAAATAACTTCAATTTAATAAGTCGTTTTTTATATTTTTTGCTTTTTTTATCCAAAACTTGAATGTTTACCTTATTCCCATTACAAATTGCTGCATTTCTATGTCTATTCTTAGAATTGAAACAAATTAGAATTCTCAATTCTCTACGACGTCGAGGTGATAAAATATTTTCAGGAACAAACAAATCATAGTGATTTTTATCTCTATTTCCAGTCATCTTTTGATATTTTCTAATGACTTCATCATAATTCTTATCAACAGGTTTTTTTTCTCGGTATCTTTGATTAATTGGGTGTTTACTTTTATGAACTAATGAAATACCGATAGTTTGATACATAATAAATTTTCCATCATTTTTTATAGATATACGAATTGGTTCAATAATCAAAATTCCCCTTTTAATCAATTCTGTAAGAGTTAAATCTTTCTGAATCATCAGAATATCCAGACTCATTTCGCCCCTTTGAATAGAGGATATAGTAATTTCTCTTGGATTTATCAGTCTAAGCAGAAGACAATATACTTTGATGTTATTAATTATTTTTTTATTTAAAGAATCATCCCACCTCAATTGAAAATGCAAATACCTTTTTAGAAAGAAATCAAACTCCGCTTTTGTATTGATCTTGTATTGCTTTTTATTTCTATATTTTTTCATATCCGATCCTGTATAATCCTCTTCAACATCTTTTTCTTGGTTTGAAAGAGCTGAGTTAAGATCCACTCGGCCCGTGGATTCTTTTTCCCCTCGATTTCGGTTTTCTAATTCAAGAGATTTTTTTTCATTCGATGATATAAAAGGATCTCCTTTTTTATTTACAGCGATTCTTTTGTTTTCACTCGCATTTTCATTTATATTAGAATTAAAAAGCAGTAATTTAATTGGTATAACCCACGGTTTAATTTTATACGTATTATAAAGTATCAAAAATTCTGGGAAGAACCAAAGTTCCAGATTTGATATGGGACTACTTAGTATTTCTTCATTCATTCCCATCCAATCAAAAACCCTTTTTTCATTGGATAGGTTGATTTCTTGATCTTGCTGAATCGTGACATAAAAAAGCCCTTTCTTATTGATTTTATTAATTATTTGATACTTATTAACCCTGCTCTTACTATATTTATTACTCTTAGTGGCAGTATCAGTATCAATATCGATCCAGGTTTCAATATCGACCTTCTTTTTAAGACAAAAGTTGAGAATTCTCCAATCAAAATATTTTCTATCCGGATTTTTCTCCATATCTATAATATCATCTTCTACTAAATAATTATTGATAGGGATAATAGGAATACCTTCCAGCATATTAAACGATTTGTCTTTATGTGTGTTGTAATTATAAAAAATATTTTTGTTATTTTTTACTTGTAATGGTGATCCATAAATAGATGAGTCCTTCTTATCGTCATAATTAATATATTTATATGCTAAAAGATCATATCTATATTGTTTTTGAAAATTATCCCTTTGATTCAATAATGAATCTCTTTCCATTTTTTTTTCGTAATGAATTAATTGATCTTTTTCATATAAATTATATAAATCTTTATTTTGAGCTATACGGTGTTGATTCAATATATTTCGCCACTTTTGTGGTACTAACCTAGACCATTTAATCTGAGATACATCATATTGATAATGACGCCTTAACCAATTTGTCCATTGATTCATTCCAGAATTTAAAAGATTTTTATATTGAACTTCGGAATGAAATAGTTCTTGTGTTACAAAAAAAAAATCCTTTATTTCCTTCTTAAGAAAAAAAGATGTTCCGTTATATTGAAATACAGATTTTAACTTATATAAGTTAATAAGTTGACTTTGTGATATTTTATAAAATACATATGCTTGTGAAAAGTAAGATAAGTCACAAAAAGTATTTGAATTCTTGTTACTAATATTAGTATTATAAAGTGACTTTTTTATAGTTGAAATAAATTGACTTTGATTTGTTTTATCAATTCTTTCTTGATTTGCTTCATTATTGTTAATGTATTTATTAATAATTTTTTTTGTTGATTCAAGAAAAAGTTGTGTATTGATGATAGGAATATTAATCATAGATATAAACATATTTACGTATATCCTTTCAATGAAAAATTTTATAAAATAATGTGATTTACGGATTAATCTAACATTTATTCTTTTTAATATCTGCCAAATATTTTTTTGTGATTCTAATCTTTTATCATCATAACTTATTTTGTTAGAACTCAAATTTATATCTGGAGTTATAAATCCCTTTTTCTTGGCTTTTGTAATTTTTTCTATTTGATTTAGGATTGTGTTTGTTCTATCAGTCAGATCTTGCAGTTTTTTTTCTGTTAATGAATAATTTGTCCAATCACGAGATATAATTTGAATCGCCGATTCATGAATCATCCCATTACTGAT